GAACTTTAGGACACCCTTGGGGAAATGCACCTGGTGCAGTAGCTAATAGGGTGGCTTTAGAAGCGTGTGTACAAGCTCGTAATGAGGGACGTGATCTTGCTCGTGAAGGTAATGAAATTATCCGTGAAGCTTCCAAATGGAGCCCTGAACTAGCCGCTGCTTGTGAAGTATGGAAAGAGATCAAATTCGAATTCGAACCAGTAGATAAGCTAGATAAAGAGAAAAGCTAAGTGTGCATAATTCAGTAATTCCTGTTTGTTCTCCTAATTGATTGCAATTAAAGTCGGCCCAGTCTTTTCCTAAAAAAAGATTGGGCCGATTACCGAATAAAATTAAAATAAAAAAATAAAATAAAAAAAAGAACGAGCATCCTATATATACTATGTATTTGCATATATTATGTTTCTGTTTCTTTTACTTTATATGATATGTATTGTTTAGATCTTACTTATATTATATATAAGATAAGATCTAAATAAAATATATAATATAAGATAAGATCTAAATAAAAGATATATAAGATAAGATCTAAATAAAATATATAATATAAGATAAGATCTAAATAAAAGATCGAAGATTAAACAACTCAATACTTCTATTGTTTGTTGTTGGATCTATAACGAATTTAATCCAATTTTAGGGATCCTTGGGAGTGGTGGACTTTTTTATATCTCCTCATTTCGGTCCATAGATCAAGCCAGGGGAAAGACTCCTTCTACCCATCATCCTATATATTGTCTTTTTCGTTGCATGTTGAAATAGAAACTTAATTATTTATTATATTATATGATAAATGAGACTGAGAAATGAGAACAAATTGTTTATTTATAGAAATAGAAACTTTTCACAATTCTTTGGTTTGGATTTCATGGTATTTTATACATCATATGGGAAAAAGCTGTGTCTTTCTATTAAAGACAAAAGTTGAGAAAAAGATTCTATCAATATATTGAAGTAATACTTCGAATTTCCACAAAAGATAATTTTTTCTTTCAATACTTACTCCTCATTAGTTAACAATTCTAATGATTAGATTCGTATGCTTAATTCTGATAGTTAAGGTCAAATGATTATTCATCAAATTTTTTGTATTTTCATTAAATAGGAGGTATTTCTATGTTCAAATGGCGGTGCAATTTTGTATTTTCCAACGAGAAGGTAGAACATAGGTGTGGGCCAAGTAAATCAATAGATAGTGTTGATAGTATTGGACATACAGATAGAAGTGAACAACCTATTCTAAACGATATGGAGAAAAAGGTTCCTAGTTGGAATCGTATTAGTAATTATAGTTTCAATAATGTTGATTATTTATTTGATATCAGGAATATTTGGAGTTTGATCTCTGATGACACTTTTTTTGTTAGGGATAGTAATGGTGATCGTTACTCTATATTTTTTGATATTGAAAATCATATTTTTGAGGTTGACAATGATAGTTCCTTTATGAGTGAACTAGAAATTATTGTTTCTAGTTATTTGAATAGGGGGTCTAAGAAAAAGAATCATACATGTAATGATACTGAATCCAGTTGGAAAAAGAACATTATTAGTAGCATTGATAGTTATCTTCGTTTTGAAGTCAGTATTAATAGTTCTATTTCGAGTAGTACCAACAATTACAGTGAAAGTTACATTTATAATTTCATTTGTACTGAAAATAAAAATAGTAGTGAGAGTGATCGTTCTAGTATAAGAACTAGTCAAAATATCGATGATTTGGATATTAGAGTAGAATCCAATCATAATGATAATCCTTTCCATAAATTCAGACATTTATGGGTTCAATGTGAAAATTGTTATGAATCACATTATAAACAATTTTTTGGTGAAAAAATGTATATTTGTGAATTTTGTGGATATCATTTGAAAATGAGTAGTTCAGATAGAATTGAACTTTCGATTGATCCCGGAACTTGGGATCCCATGGATGAAGATATGGTATCTGTAGACCCCATTGAATTTGATTCACCCGTTGAATTTGATGAAGAACCGGATTCTGATAGAGATCATATCGATTTTTCAGAAGAAGAACTGGATTCTGATTCTTATATAGATCGTATCGATTCTTATCAAAGAAAGACAGGTTTAACTGAAGCTGTTCAAACAGGCATAGGTCAACTAAATGGTATTTCCGTAGCTATCGGCGTTATGGATTTTCAGTTTATGGGGGGTAGTATGGGATCCGTAGTAGGCGAGAAAATTACTCGTTTGATCGAATATGCTACTAATCGATCTCTACCTGTCATTATTGTGTGTGCTTCTGGAGGAGCACGCATGCAAGAAGGAAGTTTGAGCTTGATGCAAATGGCTAAAATTTCTTCTGCTTTATATAATTATCAATTAGATAAAAAGTTATTCTATGTAGCAATTCTTACAGATCCTACAACCGGTGGAGTAACAGCCAGTTTTGCTATGTTAGGAGATATCATTATTGCTGAACCTAATGCAACCATTGCATTTGCGGGTAAAAGAGTAATTGAACAAACATTGAATACGACAGTACCCGAGGGTTCACAAACATCTGAGTATTTATTCGAAAAAGGTTTATTCGACCCAATAGTACCACGTAATCTTTTAAAAGGTGTTCTGAGTGAGTTATTTCAACTCCACGGTTTCTTTCCTTTGAATCACAGTTCCAAAAATTAAAGTATAGCACTAGATTCGCTTATTTTATTTGTAGCGAACAAAAATAAATATTTAATTCATCGTAATCGTAATTAAAAGAAACAATATATATATTGTTTTCCTTGTTGACATAAGTTCTCCTTGTAGATAGACAGAGGTTTCGGATAATTATATTTTTTCTTTTGTTTTTTATTTATAATTATTTATTTAATTTTAATATATTAAATTAAAAATATATTAAATTAAAATTAAAATAATATTAATTATTATTTTAACTTATATTATATATTATAATATTCATTATTATATTACTTATTATTTAAATATATATATATATATATTCTAAATATTATAGTTTCTATCTAATCATATAGCTAATAGAATTATAGTTGATATTATTTATCACTTATAAATAATATTATTTACAATATAATAATATTATTTATATTACTTATGATAGATATATCCTAAATAAGCATAAGAGGATATCTTTTTAATAGATAGAAATATTAATAGATAGAAATAGTAAATCGAGGCATCTATTCTATGACAGATTTCAACTTACCCTCCATTTTTGTACCTTTAGTGGGCCTAGTATTTCCGGCAATTGCAATGGTTTCTTTATTTCTTCATGTCCAAAAAAATAAGATTGTCTAGACCCAATGGTAATGAATCTTATCAAGTGATTTCAACACTGTATGATAATACGGATATTTATTTCGTGTAATATGGTATGATATGTGGCTTTTGCCAAACACACAAGTGAAAGAACTTTTATGTGGATATATAATATCTGTATAAATGCATGTATATGTGGATATAGCTGGTTCAAAATGAATTAGCGAATATAAAAAATGGAAAGTCAATGTATCTAACTAATTACTCCCGATGTTTCACATAACAATAGTGCTAGTTGGTGAAAGTTACTTCGGGGTCAAGAAAGGTAAAGTCAAATTTATTTGGGTTATTCGCTCAATTCCAATCGAATGCAACTGAATGCAGTATAGTATGAATTGGCGATCAGAACATATATGGATAGAACTTATAACGGAATCTCGAAAAACGAGTAATTTTTGCTGGGCCTGTATCCTTTTTTTAGGTTCACTAGGATTCTTAGTGGTTGGAACTTCCAGTTATCTTGGTAGGAATTTGATCTCTGTATTTCCATCTCAGCAAATCGTTTTTTTTCCTCAAGGGGTTGTGATGTCTTTCTATGGGATCGCGGGTCTGTTCATTAGCTCCTATTTGTGGTGCACTATTTCGTGGAATGTAGGTAGCGGTTATGACCGATTCGATAGAAAAGAGGGAAGAGTGTGTATTTTTCGTTGGGGATTTCCTGGAATAAATCGTCGCATCTTCCTTCGGTTCCTTATGAGAGATATCCAATCAATCAGAATAGAGGTTAAAGAGGGTCTTTATACTCGTCGTGTCCTTTATATGGAAATCAGGGGTCAAGGAGCCATTCCCTTGACTCGTACTGATGAGAATTTGACTCCACGAGAAATTGAACAAAAAGCTGCTGAATTAGCCTATTTTTTGCGCATACCGATGGAAGTACTTTAAAACGAACTCGAACTAAAGTAAAGAATAAATATCCTCTCAAGGTGGGGAAAAGAACTTGCTAATTCCCCTTTTTAATAAAAGGCAAGTTTCCTGATTCTTTTATACTAGAAGTCTAATCTAACTAACTAATCTAATAATTAATTTATAGATATAAATTAATCAAACCTATCCGAACATGTATTTCGTAATACATAATTCATCTTTTTAGGCCCATAATTTTTAATTGATACCCTTTTTCTGATTATACAGTAAAAGATTTCGTTTCGAAAGAATTAATGTAAGTTTTTTGGTCTCGAAACTTGATTTGTTACTTAAAGTGGGTTTTGGAGTATTCATCGAAAGGAACAAATGAAAATTAAATTGGTTTGAATTTGCCCAATTGAGATATCTGAAATATATTACAAATAAAAAGGAAAGGGATAGATCCAGAGGTCACTACTTTGTTATACAACTCGTGCTTCAGAGAAATATCAGATAGAGTCGACGAATGAAGCAGGTTCATTAAAAATTCAATTCACAGATCAAAATGAAAAAAAAGAAAGCATTGGCCTCCCTTCCCTATCTTGCATCTATGGTATTTTTGCCCTGGTGGGTCTCTTTCTCTTTTAATAAATGTCTGGAACCTTGGGTTACTTATTGGTGGAATAGCAGACAATCCGAAACTTTTTTAAATCATATTCAAGAGAAAAACGTTCTAAAAAGATTCATAGAATTAGAAGAACTATTCCTATTGGATGAAATGATAAAGGAGTACCCGGAAACACATATACAAAAACTTCATATAGGAATACACAAGGAAACAATACAATTGGTCAAAGCATGCAATGAATATGATCTCCATATCATTTTACATTTCTCGACAAATATAATCTGTTTCACTATTCTAAGTGGTTATTTTATTCTGAGTAATGAAGAACTCGTTATTCTGAATTCTTGGGTTCAGGAATTCCTCTATAACTTAAGTGACACAATAAAAGCTTTTTCGATTCTTTTAGTTACTGATTTATGGGTCGGATTTCACTCGACCCGTGGTTGGGAACTAATGATAGGTTTGGTTTACAACGATTTTGGATTGGATCATAACAATCAGATTATATCTGGTCTTGTTTCCATTTTTCCAGTTATTCTAGATGCAATTGTTAAATATTGGATTTTTCATTATTTAAATCGTGTATCTCCTTCGCTTGTAGTAATTTTTCATTCAATGAATGAATAAAGAACTCATTTGATCTCATCATATCAATAAAATTAGAATCCTTCTTCCTTTATAAATAAATAGAAATTAAGCATTTAATTAAAAATTTTACTTAATTCCTTATACTTTCATCTGCTCAAGGTATTCATCGTATATTCCAGTACAATTATTCTAGTACAATGCCAGACTCGTGTATAGGTAACTATACTAGTTACCTATCTAATTTATTGTAGAAACTCCGAAATTAATGATTGGACATGCAAAATAAAAATGCTTTTTCTTGGGTAAAGGAAGGGATGACTCGATCCATTTCTGTATCGATCATGATATATGTAATAACTCGGTCATCCATTTCAAATGCATATCCCGTTTTTGCGCAGCAGGGTTATGAAAACCCGCGAGAAGCAACGGGACGAATTGTATGTGCCAATTGTCATTTAGCTAATAAACCCGTGGATATTGAAGTTCCGCAAGCTGTGCTCCCTGATACTGTATTTGAAGCGGTTGTCCGAATTCCTTATGATAAGCAACTGAAACAAGTTCTTGCTAATGGTAAAAAGGGGGGTTTGAATGTAGGGGCTGTTCTCATTTTACCCGACGGATTCGAATTAGCCCCCCCTGATCGTATTTCTCCCGAATTGAAAGAAAAGATTGGAAATTTGTCTTTTCAGAGTTATCGTCCTAATAAAAGAAATATTATTGTGATAGGTCCTGTTCCTGGTCAGAAATATAGTGAAATCATCTTTCCCATTCTTTCCCCCGACCCTGCTACGAAGAAAGATGTTCACTTCTTAAAATATCCCATATATGTAGGTGGGAACAGAGGAAGGGGTCAGATTTATCCTGATGGTAGCAAAAGTAACAATACAGTCTATAATGCTACATCAGCAGGTGTAGTAAGTAGAATAGTACGTAAAGAAAAGGGTGGATATGAAATAACCGTTGTTGATCCATCGGATGGACATCAAGTAGTTGATATTGTACCTCCAGGACCAGAACTTCTTGTTTCAGAGGGTGAATCCATCAAGCTTGATCAACCATTAACAAGCAATCCCAATGTGGGAGGCTTTGGTCAGGGAGATGCAGAAGTAGTGCTTCAAGACCCATTACGGGTCCAAGGTCTTTTATTCTTCTTTGCATTTGTTATTTTGGCACAAGTTTTTTTGGTTCTTAAAAAGAAACAGTTTGAAAAGGTTCAATTATACGAAATGAATTTCTAGGTGCGGGTGCGGGGATTTCTTAACATCAAGTTGGTAAAAGGTGCCAAATTTTTTGTTGCTTTGTTTATACTTTTTTTTCGTTTTGCGGGATGCCTAGAATTCATTACTTGTATCCTATTCTTTGTAATAGATATACAAACGAAGAGAATACAAGGGAAGGATGGCAAACCGGAACTCTTTTGTTTAGATTGATAGTAAGTTGTGGACAAACAAAAAGAGAGAAAAGATTATAGGGGAATAATTGATTGAGCAAATAGAACTTCTTCTATTAACTTAAACTTATAACTTAGAGAAATTATTCAAACAAATTTAAATTTCAAATTATATTTATAGAGTAAGTTCCATTAGTAGTTTACTATAGAAAGAGAAAGAAAGAATTTGGAGGATATCTCATGCGTAGAAATCCATAGAATATTGTAGTATCCAGAGATTACTCTTTTCTTCTTGCTTCGTATCGTAAGAGTTAATTAGAGGAAGGACAGAGACTATGAATCAATCAATGGCTTCGATTCTTCAAAAACATTATTAAGAAACAAAAGAATAGAGTAATGTTTAAAACATCAGAGCAAAAGATCCATTTTGTCATTTTTTTTCTACAAAACAAATATAATATTTTTATTATGTTGACTGTATAACTTTCCAATTTGAATTTGTATGTTTCCGAATTTGTATGTTATGGAATAGATCAAAGTCTTCTTATATTCTTATATCTTATAAGAGTAAGAACTCAACGGGACCTTACCACTCTAATCAGACAGACAAAGGAGGGTAAGGTCCCGTTGAGTTCTTACTCTTTCATGTCTACAATCTGGTTCATCCGATTACTAGAGAGATGAACCCAACCCAGAATATGAACCGTAAAAGAAAACACCTATTAAACCGATCACAAGAATA